GGATTACGATTACAATGAACCGTTTTTCAGTCATTCATTGAATGATAAATCACTACAAGTGAAGGAGATATACGATTTAAATAACGGAAAATCCAATATTTGAAAATTGTATCTATAATGACTGGGAAAGTGGAAACAAGACCAGATATAATTTGATCATTATAAGCAAATCCAAAATCTTTGTACACAAAGCTAAGCAGAAGTTCCCAACCGTGGGGTGAATGGAATCCGATACATAAATCGGTTAATAAAAGAATAGAAAAAGCTTTGATTGTATCACTTAAATTATATAAGAATTCCTGAACCCAAGAGTTAAAAAGAATAAGTTCTTTATTACCCAGAAGATAATAACCACTTAGAATAATTAAATAGGTTAGATTTGTCGAGAAGTGTAAAATTGTATGAATACGATTCTCATTATGCATCTTGATCAATTGAATTGTTTCTTTTTGTATCCCTATACTCCATTTTTGAGGATGTGTCTCCGAAAAGTCCTTTAGCATTTCTTCCAATAAGAAAAGTTCCTTTAATTCTATGAATTTTTCTAGAATACTCTTTTCTTGAATATGATTCAAAAAAATTTCACATTTCCTAGTATTCCACCAATTTGTAATCCAAGATTCCATACCTTTTTGAAATAAAAGAGGGATCAACCAGGGCAAAAATACTATAGATGCAAGATATATAAGGGGAGTCAATTCTTTCTTTTTTGACATTTTTTCATCTTTGAATTATTAATGAACCCGCCCTATTCATCGATTCTATGTGATCTACTCTTTCAATCAAGCGTGAGTTCTATTACAAAATCTGAATCCCCCCGATTCAGTGTTTAGCCCCTGACCCTACAAAGAGTACAGAAATAGAATAAGACCGTTTCGAATTTGAATTTTGAATCAAAGAAATACTTTCTTTTTTTTTCAGATATCTTAATTAGTTAAATTTTAAATAGTTTTCCCTTTACGATGGATACCCGAACGAGCTAATTCAAATTAGCCAATCCTATTTCAAGACGAAAGAAACCCCCCGAGCCGAGGACTAGTTGAAAAAAAAAAATTATGAAAAACAGTGTGAGGATCAAAAAAGAGTGGCAAAACGAGAAAAAATTCCGGCGATTTTTTACTTTTTTTGGTACTGAATTAAGTTATGCTGATTTTCATACTACGTATAAAACTTTTTTGTTTTATAGCTCTTCTATATAATATATGTCTGATCCGATTTGGCTACAATGACTCCGCTTATATTATAAAAAATAAAAAAAGAGGATTCCAAAGCTTTTTCCTTGTTTTTTTGATGAGAAACCGTTTAGTTTAGTTAGTTTATTTTTCAAAAAATTTCAATTGGTACGCCCAAGAAATAGGCCAATTCAGCAGCTTTTTGTTCAATTTCGCGTGGAGTCAAATTATCATCAGTACGAGTCAAGGGAATGTCCCCCTGGCCACGTATTTCCATATAAAGAACACGGCGGGCAGAAATACCCTCTTTAACTTCTATTCTTATCGACTGAATATCTTTCATAAGGAATCGGAGGAAAATGCGACGATTCTTTCCAGGAAACCCCCAACGAAAAATACACACTATTCCCCCTTTTCTATCGAATCGATCATAACCACTACCCACATTCCACGCAATTGTGCACCACAAATAGGAACTAATAAAGAGACCCGCGATACCATAAAAAGACATCACGATCCCTTGTGGAAAAAAAGAGATTTGCTGATATGGAAATAAGGATATCAAATTCCTACCAAGATAACTGGAAGTTCCAACTAATAAAAATCCTACGGAACCTAAAAAAAGGATACAGGCCCAACCGAAATTACTTATTTTTCGAGATCCTGTTATAAGTTCTATCCATATATGTTCTGATCGCCAACTCATACTAGATCCAGTTGTATTTTATTGGAAGTGAAAGAATAAACAAAATAAATTTGACTTTACTCTTTTTGTTTCCGAAGGAACTCTCATCAACTAGCCTTATTCTAATGTGAATCTTTAGGAGTCTTCGGAGGAAGGCACACCTTACCTTAATATCATATTATACTAAATAGATATCTGTGTTATGATCTAAATCTAAGTCTTGAAAAAAAAAAAGTCAATGAGATTTCGGCCCATCGGATCTAAAAAATCTTGTTTTTTTGAATATGAAGAAATAAAGAAGCCATTGCCATTGCCGGAAAAACTAGGCCCACTAAGGGCACCAAAATAGAGGGTAAGTTGAGAGTTGTCATAGAATGGATACCTCGATTTAATATTTGTACCTTTTATATATTGTTATAATTGTTATATAAGGTAGAATAATTCTATTTCTAATAAATTAGACTCGAATATAAGTGAATATATATATAATAATTGAGTATAGAATAAGTGCAAAGAGGAGAGAACTAACTAAATGGGCTTCCTTTTTTTAGCTTTCTACATGAACTATCTGAATGATCCAACGGGGATTATTAGTAAGAATAACGATTCTCAGTAAATTATAGAAGGATGCAAGACTTCTATA